CAGTCATTCATTGAATGATAAATCACTACAAGTGAAGGAGATACACGATTTAAATAACGAAAGATCCAATATTTAAAAATTGTATCTAAAATGACTGGAAAAGTAGAAACAAGACCGGATATAATTTGATCATTATGAGCAAATCCAAAATCTTTGTAGACAGAGCCAATCATTAATTCCCAACCGTGGGGCGAATGGAATCCTATACATAAATCAGTTAATAAAAGAATAGAAAAAGCTTTTATTGTGTCGCTTAAGTTGTATAGGAATTCTTGAAACCAAGAGTTAAGAATAACAAGTTCTTCATTACCTAGAATAGAATAACCACTTAGAATACCGAAACAGATTATATTTGTCGAGAAGTGTAAAATTGTATGGATGCGATCCTCGTTGTGCATCTTGATCAATTGGATCGTTTCTTTGTAGATTTCGATGCGAGGCTTTTGTAAATGTGTTTCCGGGTATTCCTTTATCATTTCGTCCAAACGTAAGAGTTCCTCTAAGTCTATGAATTCTTTTAGAATACTCTTTTCTTGAATATCATTCAAAAAAATTTCGGATTGCCTAGTATTCCACCAATTAGTAAACCAAGATTCCAGACTTTTATTAAATGAGAGAGAGATCCACCAAGGCAAAAATACTATAGATGCAAGATATAGAAGGGAAATTAATACTTTCTTTTTTGCCATTTTTTCGTCTGTGAATTTTAAAATTTTTAATGAACGCACCTCATTCGTCGACTCTATATGATACTAATATTTCTATCAAGCATAAGTTCTATTACAAGTCATCGATGTATTTCCGTATTTTTTTGTGATTCAGTACAGCGGTTAGTCCTTGAATTTAGAAAGAATATAGAATAAGAAAGAGCCCTCTTCAAATTAATAGTAGTCGGATTTCGAGACGAAAGAACTCCCGTTCTATCAAAATATCAAATATTTAGAAAAAAAAAAAAAAATTCTTTACTTTATGATGAAATGTTTTGTTTTGATATATGATGAATCTATCATTTAGATTTGTTACTGAATTGAGTTAAGTGGATTTACATACGCATAAAAAAAATTGTGGACATAAACAATTTCGTTTTAGAATTGTTTCATATACGTTTGCTTTGGCTCGAGTAAGCGTTCTGAAGAAACTTCAGTTAAGTTATGCTATAGAAAAAAAGATGATTCTTGAGTTTTTTATCTCTTGCAAAGTATTCATTCTTCAGTTCCTTTTTTCAAAATACTTCAATTGGTACACGCAAGAAATAGGCCAATTCAGCAGCTTTTTGCTCAATCTCTCGTGGAGTAAAATTCTCATCAGTACGAGTCAAGGGAATGGCTCCTTGTCCTTTTATTTCCATATAAAGGACACGACGAGCATAAATACCCTCTTTAATTTCTATTCTGATGGACTGAATGTCTTTCATAAGGAATCGGAGGAATATGCGACGATTTTTTCCAGGAAATCCCCAACGAAAAATACACACTATGCCCTCTTTTATATCGAATCGATCATAACCACTACCTACATTCCACGAAATTGTGCACCACAAATAGGAGCTAATAAAAAGACCTGCGATCCCATAGAAAGACATCACGATACCTTGTGGAAAAAAAATGATTTGCTGAGAAGGAAATAAAGATATAAAATTCCTACCAAAATAACTGGACGTTCCAACCAATAAAAACCCTAATGAACCTAAAAAAAGAATAAAGGCCCAACAGAAATTACTTGTTTTTCGAGACCCCGCTATAAGTTCTACCCATATACGTTCTGATCGCCAACTCATACTCTAACTAGACCTAGTTGCATTTTATTGGAATTGGAGAATAACAAAAAGAATTTTTTTTTTTTTACTTTTTTTTGTTTCCGAAGTAACTCTCATCAACCAGCACTATTATGATGTGAACCTTTAGGGATAATTCATCGAATTTCTTAGATCCAAACTAAAATAATAACATCCCTTTCATATGATTTCCTAATACATATAGATATATTGACTTTCCATTTCAGAAATTATCCCCGATCCCGATCTATTTGAAAATAGTTATAATTCATTTATCATGTTTACACATACATAAGAGCTTATGCCCGAAGGAAGCCGCATATTATACCATATTTTACTAAATAGATATCCGTGTTATGATCCAAGTAAGTCTTGAAAAAAAAAATATATATATATATAAGATTTGTCCTTGTTGTATCTAAAAAATCTTGTTTTTTTGAACATAAAGAGATAAAGAAGCCATTGCAATTGCCGGAAATACTAAGCCCACTAAAGGCACAAAAATGGAGGGGAGACTGTTGAGAGTTATCATAGAATGGGTACCTCGATTTAATATTTGTACCTGTTATTTATTGTTATATTTATTGTTTTATATTTGAACCTTATCCTTATATTGTTATAAATGTTATAAAGATATCTTATAATTCATATATAATTGTTATATTATACTAAGTATACCTAAGTGAGTATATATACTTAATAGGTATAGGGAGTCTATAAGTATATGTTTTAAGAAATATATATTAATTAATAAAATATATATATTAATTAATAAATAAAAAAATATTAATTAATAAATAATAAAATATATATATTAATTAATAAAATACAATAAATATATAAATAAATGGACCTATTAATCTTTCTACATGTTTCTAATTCATCTTTCTACATGTTTCTACATGAAATATATATATACGATAATCCACCCTTTTTATATTCGTATTAGTAGTTATTATCTTTTCTTGTCTTATAAATTTCATAATTTAATAAAATTTTATTTTAAAGTATTTCCTAAAAACTCCCAAAGAATTCGTTATAATACGATCCAACAAAAAGGATTCTTAGTGGGGGATTCTTTTCGGGAGATATAGAAAGATGCAAGACCTTGTTAACTAATTCCACGGAAGAAAGCGAAAGAATTCACTCTTTTATTTTGAAAGAATTCACTCTTTTGTTTAATAGAGATTTCCTAGTTAGTATTAGTAACCAGGAATATCGATAAAAAAACGATCCGGATGGTTCTTTCTACAATTCAATCTTATGTTACCAAAGTCAAAATCCATTCTTCGGATTTTGACTTTGATTCCTATAAATTAAATAACTACTTGATCACCACACATAAAAAAAATTTATTAAGTTTTATTAAATTAAGACTCTAAGGCTCTAATCTAATTTTCATTCAAAGGAAAGAAAGCATGTAGCCGAAATAACTCACTCAGAACGCCCTTTAAAGGATTACGTGGTACGATTGGATCGAATAAGCCCTTATGGAATAAATATTCAGCCACTTGTGAATCCTCAGGTACTGTCTTATTCAATGTTTGTTCAATTACTCTTTTACCTGCAAATGCAATATAAGCATTGGGTTCGGCAATAATGATATCTCCCAACATACCAAAACTAGCCGTCACCCCGCCTGTGGTAGGGGATGTAAGGATTGCTACATAAAATAACTTTTTATTTAATTGATAATCATATAAAGCGGAAGATATTTTAGCCATTTGCATCAAGCTCAAGCTTCCTTCTTGCATGCGTGCTCCTCCGGAAGCACACACTAGAATAAGAGGTAAAAATTGATTGGTAGCATACTCGGCCAAACGTGTGATTTTTTCGCCCACTACAGATCCCATACTACCACCCATAAACTGAAAATCCATAACACCAATTGCTACGGGAATACCATTTAGTTGACCTGTGCCTGTTTGAACAGCCTCAGTTAATCCTGTATTTTTTTGATAAGAATCAATACGATCTTTATAAGGTTCCTCCTCCGAATGAAATTCAATGGGATCCAGAGAGACCATGTCTTCGTTCATAGGATCCCAAGTACCGGGATCAATCGAAAGTTCGATTCTATCAAAACTACTCATTTTCAAATGACATCCACATTGTTCACAAATATTCATTTTTGATTTTAAAAATTTCTTATAATTTAATCCATAACAATTTTCGCATTGAATCCACAAATGCCTGTATTTTTGAGTTACATTTAAATTATTAGAACTTATACTAAAATCACTATCATCTGTGCTAGTTTTTATACTGGAACTCTCGCTTTTACTACTATTTACGCTTTCGCCACAAATGTAACTATAAATGTAGCTGTCACTGTAATTGTTACTGTTGCTTAAAATATAACTATCAATACAAATTTGAGAACCAAGATAACTGTCAATACAACTATTAATGTGATTATTCAAACTATAATGAGAATTAGTATCATACATGTAACGATCGTGGCGAGTATCGTCACTTTGGGGTGCATTATTCATATAACTAGAAGTCTGATAACTATAAAAAGAACTTTTTAGTTCACTTAGAAAAGAACGGTTGTTGTCAATCTCAAAATTTTTATTTTCAATATCAAAATATATGGAATAACTGTCCCTATTACTATCCCTAACGAAAAAAGTGTCATCAGATATGAAATTCCGAATGTATCTGTCGCCGACTAAATGATCAACATTACTGTAATTAGACTTGTCGCTAAAATTTAAAATGTCTTTATCCATATCATTTAAAATTGGATCTTCACTTACACTGGTATTTTCAAAAGGACCAAGACTGTCCATTGATTTACTTAGCCTACACCTGTATTCTAACTCCCCGTTAAACAACATCGAATCGAACCGCCATTTTTCCATAGAACTTTCTTGCCCCTCATTTACATGAAAATACAATAGATGAATAGTCATTCGATGAAAATCATTTGAATATTCCGATCAGAATAAGCATATAAATCCAATCACTAGGGTTAGTAACTAATAACGAGGGGATATTGAAAAAAAAAAAAAAAATAGTAGTTTCTCCTATGCTATGAATATAAAGGAATATAAAGAACCTTTTTCGTAAAATCTCGCCTACTAATATAATAAGTTTATATTTCAACACAGAATGAAAAGGACAATATACAGGATGGGTAGAAGAAGTTGTGATACTTGGCTCGATCATGATCCAAAAACGCAGGATCCGGAGATAATAATATATAAAAAAAATAGTATAA